TTTTACTTCAATCTTTTTTTACAACACAAAAATGAAAGATCTAGTTACGATTGGAAATGTATTTTTGTATCTTCATCCATAGATCCTTTACTCATACTCATTGAATTGGAAAATTTGATCCAATAAAAAAAATTATGCTTCGCGACCCCATAATCCCATTTTTTTTTTATTCAATTTCGAATTGACCTTTGGATACAAATCGTGAGAATGTATATGATTCCTCAAATATGCTATTGAGGGTAAAGGGATTAAACCTTTTTAAGAAATAAAGTTTTTGATCGGAATATGAAAAAAACCGAAAGACCCCTTAACTATTTAAATAGTTAAGAGAACGAATCACACTTTTACCACTAAACTATACCCGCTATATATTCATTATTGTATATGAATAGATCATTTGTCGAACAAAGGAATGGGACACTATAAAGATAGCATCAAAATCATGAAATGATAGCGTTGACACTTCGTCCCCGCTGGGGACTTGAAAAATAGGGTAAGAGCGGAAAGCTTATTTAAATAACATAAAAAATATAAAAAGTTAGATTATATATATTATAATATGCTTTTCCTTTACTAGAAGTTATTACTGACAGTCTCGCATCGAAGGAGTTATTAAAGCCGGACCATCAAAATGATGAATTCCACATTTCTTTTTCAACTTCCCCTTCAACCGGCGGATCAAATCTTATGAATTTTTGGAAATTGGGTCTCAAGTATTCAAATAAAGCTTGTCCCTTGAACAAGTAAATGAGTTATATTATAACTTTGTTATGTGTGTTTAGTTTCGTTTATGTGTGTTTAGTTTCGTTTTGGATATTTTTTAATATATGTATGTGTATTTTTTTTTCAGTAAGTAATTAAGTAAATTGAGAAAAAAAAAGAAAATGAATGAATAAGAATGTGAAAAATTCCATACTATATAGTATTAATAATACTAAGAAATAAGAAATAGGAAATAGCACTTTTATCATAGGAATGGAAATTTCCCCTGTTGTTGCTTCAATAACAGCTATTTTGGATTTGATATCAAATCCTACATAATGAAATCATTTGATCTATGAATGATTCATTAGAACAAAAGAAGGAATGTAATGGCCCGGCCAGTACTTTACTTAACCAGGCCGGGGTAATGAGCCTTTCTTACAAAATCAAAGAAGTAAGGTATTTTTTATGTATCTATTCTATTGGTAGATAAGATATCTGTTTCGAGTCATTATCGAAATTAAATTACTGATCAAATTCGTAAATATCTTATCTGTTATCCATTTCGAATATATTGTTATCATTCTGTTATTATATCATAATAATATAGAAGAAAAACAAAGGTTTTTATTAACCTTTACTTCACGTGTTACCCAAAAAAAGTTCCAATTTTAATTGGGAGAGATGGCTGAGTGGACTAAAGCGGCAGATTGCTAATCCGTTGTACGAATTACTCGTACCGAGGGTTCGAATCCCTCTCTCTCCGCTCCCTCTGATCACTTCAGACTTTCTAATTTGAAAAAATGTCCATCCCTTTCCTTTTTCATCATAGGTACATGTCATGTATGGAAAACATAAAAAAAATGAAAAAAAAATAAGAAGCAAAATAAAGAAACAAAATAAAGAAAAAAGGTAAAAACGAAAACTATAACTTTTTGTTTATTCCTCACGTCCAGGATTACGTCCCGGATCGTTAGATAAGAATCCAAAGATGAAGAGAGAAACAAAAAATATTACTACTGTGTAAACAAAGAGTTTGAGAGTAAGCATTACACAATCTCCAAGATCTTTTTTTTATTTTTTGAAAAAGGAAATGGATTACCTTTATTTATTACATACACCATTTTGACATGGCACCCCCCCCCCCAAAAAAAAAGGGGGTTTTAACGAATTTATTTGTAATAAGAAAGATCTAATTCCTTCATTACAAAAAATTTTTTGCCACATCCAATCCACTATTTGGTATTGTGGGGGACCTTATAAACTAAAGTGCTTGTTTACTCGAAGCAAAGGTCAGAACGAGGAAATATGTTGATCAAAATTTCTCACCGCGGTTATTCGATATACAAGAATTTCCATTTTTGAATCGAGGTTTTCAAATGTAAGATTTCTCTAATCTTATCCATTTTTATAACCTTTTTCGAAGAAATCATGAATTTCTCAGAATATGAACTATTTCATCGAAAACTTACAGCAGCTTGCCAAACAAAGGCTAAGAGAAAAAAGAATAAAGGTATGACAGGCATAATGTCTATGATTGGATTGAAAAAAGCATAAGCCTCAGGCAATTTGGCGAAGAAAAAACTATTGGAATAAAAGGTAAAATTAAGGCAGATGGGGATTAAACTGAAGATATTAAGCATAACAAACATTTCGTTCTTGTAGATTAGAAAATTGGATTTTTATTGAGTTATTTTTATGAGGGAAAACTTCAAAAAAAAAAGGGCAGGTAAAAAACCTTCCTTTTCTTCGAACTTTCCCCAATCAAAAATCCTTCCTTTCATTCTCAAACGAGAATACAAGGAATTATAGTTTCATACAATATCTTAATTGAATTTTATGTAATGATCAACAATTTTTTTTTGATTCCATATTTCTATGTGTTGAATCCTAGTGACAATATATTTCATATTTTGGTTCGTATTGACGAATAAATAACACTAATATTAGTGTTTATTAGTGTTGAATATAAATCGAAATGGGGCGTGGCCAAGCGGTAAGGCAACGGGTTTTGGTCCCGTTACTCGGAGGTTCGAATCCTTCCGTCCCAGGTCGTCTCCATTAGAAACAAAAGATTCTTCTCTTTAACACCTTTCTGTTTAATATTTAATATTGGATACAATGTGATCCAATCTTTTGTTTTTGATTCTAGGAATAATTCGGAGAATTATATCTTTTCTTTCATTTGGTTTCTCGAAAATGTAATAAAGTGTCAAATATGGGTGGAAATAAAGACATCTATTTTAAGAAAAAAAGTTTGGGTGAATCATTCCCATTCAGGGTATGCTTGTACTATTCATATTGAAGTTAGTTAACTTTATGTTCCATATCCATTATATGTGAATTCTCACATGATGATTTTGGAATCAAAATGTGAACGAAAGGGCTTTCTATTCCTTTCCCCCCAAAAAGTCCAAATAAAATAAAGGGTGTATCCACATAAAATGTAGAAACTAAAGAGTACGCATTTTTTGACACTAATTTCATTGCTCGTCTTAAAACTGCTAAAGCTGAAAAAGAGAAAATAGGAAAAATAAATTGATCCAGATCTTCTTTTTTTTCTGGTTCAAATAAATAATTGTAAATCAATGTAATGTAACGATTGGATGTATAGAAATTTATGGATTCCATCTACTTGACTTTATGAAATTTATGGAAAGATTCTTGAATCCGAAGTAAAAAAGAATCCGTATTGTATAAAATAAACAAGGTATCTGCCTATATGATATATTTATGTATTGTATTTTTATATTTCATTACCAATGGCCTTTCGGTTAAGTCAAAGGGGGTGATTCATGAAGTATCTACATGATTGTCTGCCGGTAATAATTGTTCGTTCTATAATGATGATGCTGGATACGAAAAGATTGGATTCTTCTTGTTTCTTTCTTTCAGATGAAAGAAGAAGGACTTGAATCTTACCCTACACGGGACCTTTTTCATTCCATCTTCATGAAAACAAAAAAACTATTTTTCTTTTTACTTCATATAAAATACAAACCCTTGATACTCGAAGAAGTGTGGGAAGTCGATATTATATAGAAACTTCCGACCTTTTCGAGTCATCGGAATAGTTTTTATTTGGTTAATAACTTATTTTGTTCCGTGATTGGAAATCCATTAAAGGTCGTTCTTTTGAGGTTTAGGATTTATTTGATCGAGCAAAAAGATCCTTTCGTGATTGCCCATCCCAAATAATCTGTTGAAAATGTAAATCAGATTTAAGTAAATTCATTTATTTGCCTTTTTTAGAAATCTGTTTCATTCATATGTATGATAGAATGGGAGGGTTAGGTTAAATAAATGAACCCCTTTTCTCTCTACGTATTATTTGTACGTAGAGAGAAAGAAAAATAGAAAGTATAGATTATTATCTACCGGTTGAGCCAATGACTATTCATGATTCCATATTGAATCAATTCCATACCGGTTCGGTTCAAAATAAAATTCGAAATTAGAGGAATGTTATGGTAAAACTTCGTTTGAAACGATGTGGTAGAAAGCAACGTGCGACTTGAAGGACGCGGTCCGCTGTGGATTTTTCCATTCACCATTTTCTATAGGAATGAAGATGCTCTTGACTCGACATAGTTTGTTCTGTTCCTGTTAAGAACCTAATTTATGTTGGGTTGGTAAATGGAAATAGTACATGATGAAGCTCGAGTAAAAAGTATTTTACTCATTAATGGGGGGAAAAATCTAGGGTTAGTAACAATTAATAGGTTAGACAAACTTTGTAAGTATATCTTCAATTTATAAATCGAAAGAATTTGAACAAGTTTGAACTAAAAAGAAAGTCAAATTTGTGGGAATTTTGAAAACCTTTTCGATCTAAAGTGTATTACAAACGTTCGTATTTCTTTTCTTCCATAGAAAGAAATGACAAAAAACAAAAGGTATGTTGCTGCCATTTTGAAAGGAGTAAGAATCACCGAAGTAATGTCTAAACCCAATGATTTCACAAAGCAAAGAGACAGGATTCCGGAACAAGGAAACACAATTTTTATCAATTGTCTCAATAATTATTTTATTATAATGAGGAAAAAAATAGATTTAAGACGATACAAACAAAAGAGGCTAGAGACGACTCAATAAATTTCTAAGGATTTCACTTCGAACTCTTTCCAAATTATCCAACTTGAGTTATGAGTACAAATGATATTTCTTTTTTTCTGTAAGTGTAATGAAGAACAAAAAAATGACTCAAATCATAGTCTAATTCATGCTCTTATGGATCCATTTGCTATTATATACAGAAATTAGCATCATTTTTTCTCGAGCCGTAGGAGGGGAAAACCTCCTATACGTTTCTAGGGGGGGCATTATTTATATCTATCCCAATGAGCGATCTATCGAATCGTTGCAATTGATGTTCGATCCCGAAGAGAAGGAAGAGATCTTCGAAAAGTCGGTCTTTACGATCCGATACAGAATCAAACTTATTTAAATATTCCCGCTATTCTATACTTCCTTGAAAAAGGCGCTCAACCTACAGGAACTGTTCATGATATTTTAAGGAGGGCAGAATTATTTCAAGAAAGAACTTCGAGTTAATTAAAGGAAAAAACAAAATTAATGAATATGAATAAAAAAAAAGGGGGGGGGGTTAACTAGTATCTATTTTTGTGTAATTAGTTACCTACAAGTTGCCCTTTTCTTGTTCTATTCATACTTAATCTTAAATATCTTCATTTTTTTCTTTTTTGGGGTAATCCACCAACAAAGAAATAGTAAATCTTGTTTATTGGACCTCTATTGATTGAATAAATCCGATATTTTTTCTCTATCTCAACCCGTCCTTATTTGTCATCGAAATTTCTTTTTTATGTTGTGCCAATCCAACACAAGTCTTTATTTGATTTCTTTATTTATTTGTTTTCTCAACATTCAATTCATATTGACAATGGTGTATCGAAGAAATATAATTCGGTCATAGATAAATGGATCCGTTTATTCCAATCCACTATTGTTTTCTTTTTTTCTTCGCTTCAGTCAATGGATTTTTGTTGGATTTCCTTTTCTACAAGATGCATTTTCTTAACGAAAAAAATGAGCGGTCTGTCCATTTTGACATTGATATTCGGAATCCGCTGTTTTTTAATCTGATCCGTCCTTTTTCGTGTTTTGGTCTTTATAACCCGAAAATATTTATTTTCGATTTCTTGCTAGTTCAATGTTTTGATGAAGTTGCGCAGTGTAATTCAATTGCTTTTTTTGATTATATCTACATATTTATTTGGGTTGCTAACTCAATGGTAGAGTACTCGGCTTTTAAGTGCGACTATCATCTTTTACACATTTTTGGATGAAGCAACGAATTCGTCCAGACTATTGGTAGAGTCTATAAGACCACGACTGATCCTGAAAGGTAATGAATGGAAAAAACAGCATGTCGTAATAATAAGAAAAAAAAATCGAATTTTTTATTATAATTATATTCTTTATTTTTCTTATTTTAGTAGTAGAATTTGGATAGAATTGGGAGTTTATCCTTACCGGATCATTACAAAATTTTGTTTTGATTTGTGGAAGAGGATAAAAGAAATTAACATCCATTTATAGTTGGCTCTAGTGAATAAATGGATAGAGCCCTTTGGTTCCAATTTTGGTAAAAAAAAAGCAACGAGCTCATATTCTTAATTTGAATAATTACCCGATCTAATTAGATGTTAAAAATAAATTAGTGCCTGGTGCGGGAAAGGGTTCTCCTGCGAGTGGACCGTTGATTCTTTTTATTTTTTTTTTGTTAATCCTAACTATTCCATATTCCATATTATAGATTGGAGACGAATGTGTAGAAGAAACAGTATACTGATAAAAATCATTTGTTCCAAAATCAAAAGAGCGATTAGGTTGCAAAAATAAAGGATTTTGGACTTGTAATTATAACGAAGATAAACCAACCAACCGATTGGTTGGGTAGAAGAAGAGAGGAAAAAGATCCGTTGAGTGGACTCCCTCCGGGGGTATATATTTTTTTCTTACTATATACATAATACATACCCTGTTTTGACCATATTGCACTATGTATTATTTGATAACCTAAGAAATGTTCCCGCTTATGGTTCAAGTGAAAATGTAACTAAATGGAAGAATTACAAGGATATTTAGAAAAGGATAGATCTAGGCAACAACCCTTCCTATATCCTCTTCTCTTTCAGGAGTATATTTATGCACTTGCTCATGATCGTGGTTTAAACGGTTCGATTTTTTACGAACCTGTGGAAGTTTTTGGTTATGATAGTAAATCCAGTTTAGCACTTGTGAAACGTTTAATTATTCGAATCTATCAACAAAATTATTTTCTTTCCGCGGTTAATGATCCTAACCAAAATCGATTCCTTGGTCACCACCACAACAATTTTTTTTATTCCCATTTTGATTCTCAAATGATATCAGAAGGTTTTGCAATTATTGTAGAAATTCTCTTCTCCCTGCGATTAGTATCTTTTTTCGAAAAAAAAGAGATAAAAAAATTTCATAATTTACGATCTATTCATTCCATTTTTCCTTTTTTGGAGGATAAATTATTACATTTAAATTATGTATCAGATATATTAATACCCCATCCCATCCATATGGAAATCTTGGTTCAAATCCTTCAATGCTGGATTCCAGATGTTCCCCTTTTGCATTTCTTGCGATTCTTTCTTCACAAATATCATAATTGGAATAGTTTTCTCATTACTCCAAAGAAATCTATTTATGTTTTTTCAAAAGAAAATCAAAGATTATTTCGATTCCTATACAATTCTTATGTATCTGAATGTGAATTTTTATTTGTTTTTCTTCGTAAAC